TCCCTTTCACTCGTAGTATGGGGAAGGAGTGGACTCTAGGTATATTAATAATTGATTGAGTAATCGATTGAGTAATCGAATTGTATCAATTGTTTAATTGATCATTTTGCATTGATTTTTATCGTTTTGCATTGATCGTTTTGCGAAGCTTTATTTTGAAAAGTCTCTCTTTCAAAATTATACTGGAAAGACAATAATGAATAAAATAAGAAAATACAATAATGAATAATAACCATTCGATCAAACAATGAATGATTACTATAGTTTAGTTGTATTTCAATAGTTGTATTTTAAAACTCAAATCTACGCATGATAGGAAATTTTTTCCAACCGAATTCCTCCTAAATATTCTATTTGGATAAACCAGTTCTTACCAGAATTATGGATATTACAATGAGAAAAACCCAATCCCTAGTTTTTTCTTTATTTGTTTCTCTCTTTCTTTACTTTCACTGTTCTAAGAACAAATCGTTCTGCTATTAGATTACGATGATACTTACTTTCTACTGGAAGTGACTAGTGGTTGTCCAAAGAGGTTCTACACATAATAAAATGAGATCTTTCTTCCGCTGAGTGATCCACCACATATCACACATTTAACATTTTAGACTCCTAGAAATTTTTTTATGCTTTTTTGACTCATCTCATGTCATGTTTAAGCATGAAAAATGGGCGGAGTCCCCTTTACTAATCTAATCTACTTCCTTTCAAAATAGGAAGAAGTTACCATAGAACTTCGTAAATGATTTGTTAATGGCTCAATCAATGACTTCTTGGGGTGGGAAATCTAAAAAAAATTCCTTGGTTTTGTTTTCTTTTGCTATAGGATATTCCCATACTATCCTTCCTCTATTGATTCTTTCGATGGATCCCGGGACTCATATATAAAATTATAAGAAACCTAGGAATTAGAAGAATTGGCCTTCGATTATTTTGGGTTGATCGAAATCAAGTGGAAATAGCAAAAAAAAAGAAATCGAATTCGACTGCTATTTCGATGTACTAGTCTACTTACTATTTAGATTAGATGTACATCTAATACATCATATACATACATATTGTAAATTGATCCATATAAACCCTCCATTTAGATAAAGTCTATATCTGTATACAATACAACTATATATGATATGATAATATCATTGTATACAATATTAGATAATATAAAATACCCTAAAGTGTGGTAGAAAGGACTATATATAGTCCTTTCTACCACACTTTATGATTCCAACCAGATCATTTCATTTAAGACTTGGAATTTTCTTTTAATCCCTTTCTTTCATTTCTTCAATCATTGAAAAAAGGATTGATAAGAACTAATAATTCAAGTTTGATTCAAATTAATCATTTTGACTGACTGTTTTTACGTAGATAATAAGTAAAAAAGCAGTAGGAACTAGAATGAACAGTGCAGTAGCAATAAATGCGAGAATATTGACTTCCATAATTTCATTATTTCTTTTTTTTTTCTTCGCAATAACTCGGGATGTAATCCCATAGAGATGAGAAATTTGACTCCTGTAAATTCATTGGGGTGAATTGCATCCTGATGATACCGAATCAGATCAATATTATGAATAACAATATCTGATCTATCAAATCGATTCATCGTCGAGAATTGATTAGTATAACATAGGAAGATCCTTATATTCATACTAATTCCGAAATGGGATTTTTTATTGGATCAGGAATCCCATTGCATTTTTCATCCTCTTCCATTTTTGCTTTTCTATAACCTACTGTCTTCCTTATCTTATACAATCCTCCTTCCTGTGTATTATACTTACAATTATAAGGTATTATATGACCGGTATTCTATGGGTCACACACAGACCCAAACGAGGTGAGATGGAAAAAGGGGGATTAAATAAAAAAGATCTAATATTCCAACAAATTTACTGAAAAGGGTCCTTGCTTGGTCTTTTCTTTTATTTTATTAGTATCCTCTTTCTTGTATTTATTTGTACTGGAACGCATACATCAAAAATGATGTCCGCAATTTGAATGAGAATGAGATAGATTGTTTACAATTAGTCATTGAGGATACACAAACAAAGTCAGAACTAGAAAAGGTGTGGTTTAACTTGAAAAGTACTCTGTCGAGGTAATTATGTTAAGTTCATTGTCTATCGTACAATAAACGAATACAATTTGTGTATGTACTCCCGGTAAAATAGGATCACTCTACTCCATTTCATTGATCAAGAACAATCGAAAAAGAAAGTAAGACGAGGGTGGTATCTCTTAAAATACTTAATATAGTAATACCGCCGATTGTACTAATCTACATATGATATGTCTCTCCTTTATCAATCGGAAGTAGTGGAAAGATTTGAAATTCCCGTACCCGTATTTGTGTGATGATAAATGCGAAATAAAAAACAAAAGAAATAAGGATCCCCGCTGGGGATTAGATCTTGCTTCCTGTCCCCCTTTTTCGCGAAAAGAGAGAGATGAATTGATAAATTCACCGGATCCTAGTTCGGGACTGACGGGGCTC